GCGCAGTAATCGTAGATATATTACCAATTGGGTTTTTTATAAACAGAGCCTGGATTTTTCATTTTTTTAGTCCAACCAAAGCCAACCATAAATTATTCTAATTGATAATAGTACTATGAATCCCCACAAACAATGGATCTAATTGCATGCACTTCACGCTCCAATTTTTTGATGATTCCTTTTTTATTTCTTGGGCGAAAGAGAGGATATCTCGATCGGGGAAGAGAACGGGGAAATCCCATATGACCCCATATTTCTGACAAGTCACACTATACGTCAACCCAAGATGCATCTTCCTCTCCAGGAATTCGGAAAGGTACTTTTGGAACACCAATAGGCATGGATTAAAAGAAAAAAGAACTAAATACTCTATTTCACTTTGATATGAAAACGTAACAATAGGGTTTTATTGTCTTTAAAATATTGGCTTTATCATAATTAATTTTATCCATAGATTAGAAAAATTCAAAAATAAATAAAGGAATTTTTGGACGAATAGGTTCTTTTGAAGATAAATTAAGGATGGACGCGTTTACTCCTTGAAAATGGTATCAACCCCCCGTTGCGTATTGGTACTTATCGAGTATAGAATAAACCTGCTTCTCTTTGTTCCTACGAAGAGAATTGTTCAATTATTATGAACAGAATAGAATAAATATTAACCTAACGCTTCCCTTGTTAGGAAATAATCCCTTGAACAAGGGAGGTCATAGGATAGTCATAGTATAGTCTTTTCTAATGCAATAAAGTTGCGCAGTGTCCATTTTTCGTTGCGAAAGGGGTATTTTCCATGGGTTTGCCTTGGTATCGTGTTCATACCGTTGTATTGAATGATCCCGGCCGGTTGCTTTCCGTTCATATAATGCATACAGCTCTGGTTGCTGGTTGGGCGGGCTCGATGGCTCTGTATGAATTATCAGTTTTTGATCCTTCTGACCCTGTTCTTGATCCAATGTGGAGACAGGGTATGTTCGTTATACCCTTCATGACTCGTTTAGGAATAACCAACTCATGGGGAGGTTGGAGTATCACAGGAGGGACTGTAACGAATCCGGGGATTTGGAGTTACGAAGGTGTGGCAGGGGCACATATTGTATTTTCTGGCTTATGCTTTTTGGCAGCTATCTGGCATTGGGTTTATTGGGATCTAGAAATATTTTGTGATGAACGTACAGGAAAACCTTCTTTGGATTTGCCCAAGATCTTTGGAATTCATTTATTTCTATCCGGGGTGGCTTGCTTTGGTTTTGGTGCATTTCATGTAACAGGCTTGTATGGTCCTGGAATATGGGTGTCCGATCCTTATGGACTAACGGGAAAAGTACAACCTGTAAATCCATCATGGGGCGTGGAAGGTTTTGATCCTTTTGTTCCGGGAGGAATAGCTTCTCATCATATTGCAGCGGGTACATTGGGAATATTAGCGGGTCTATTCCATCTTAGTGTCCGACCACCGCAACGTCTATATAAAGGATTGCGTATGGGAAATATTGAAACCGTACTCTCCAGTAGTATCGCGGCTGTCTTTTTTGCAGCTTTTGTTGTTGCTGGAACTATGTGGTATGGTTCAGCAACTACCCCTGTCGAATTATTTGGTCCCACTCGTTATCAATGGGATCAGGGGTACTTCCAGCAAGAGATATATCGAAGAGTTAGTGCCGGGCTAGCAGAAAATCAAAGTTTATCAGAAGCCTGGTCTAAAATTCCTGAAAAATTAGCCTTTTATGATTATATCGGCAATAATCCGGCAAAAGGAGGGTTATTCAGGGCAGGTTCAATGGATAACGGAGATGGAATAGCGGTTGGCTGGTTAGGACACCCTATCTTTCGAGATAAAGAGGGGCGTGAGCTTTTTGTACGTCGTATGCCTACTTTTTTTGAAACATTTCCAGTCGTTTTGGTAGACGGCGATGGAATTGTTAGAGCTGATGTTCCTTTTAGAAGGGCAGAGTCTAAGTATAGTGTTGAACAAGTAGGTGTAACTGTTGAGTTCTATGGCGGCGAACTCAATGGAGTCAGTTATAGTGACCCTGCTACTGTAAAAAAATATGCTAGACGCGCTCAATTGGGTGAAATTTTTGAATTAGATCGTGCAACTTTGAAATCCGATGGTGTTTTTCGTAGCAGTCCAAGGGGGTGGTTTACTTTTGGGCATGCTTCGTTTGCTTTGCTCTTCTTCTTCGGACACATTTGGCATGGTGCTAGAACCTTGTTCAGAGATGTTTTTGCTGGTATTGACCCAGATTTGGATGCTCAAGTAGAGTTTGGAGCATTCCAAAAACTTGGGGATCCAACTACAAGAAGACAGGTAGTCTGATACAAAACTGCTTTGGTATCTTTCAGCTTTATTTTATTTTTGAAGCGAATTTGACATAGAGTACGAGAGTGGATTTGAATCAACGCTTTTTAGGCTCTTGCTCTTTCGAGATTATTCCCAAAAAGAAAAATAAAAAGTAAACAGGTATGGAAGCTATAATTGTAAACCAGGATCGAATCTATG